TGACTGACTACTTTATGCAACTACTCGCTATAAAGCCTTAAAGCTAGCTCTCACTAACAAAGCCAGTGAAATCTCTATTAGCCCATAGGGTATACTCTCAACCATTACTTGCCCTTTACTAGATTGTCTGAAACTTGTCTTATTGCTGCTTTGTCTTAGTGCTTTACTTGCCTTATTAATTATCTCTTAATAACAAAAAAGGAAAGAAGAAGCTGCTAGTACCAGCAATTCTTCAATGTTTGTATTAGTTAGAATTAAAGTATCCGCAGTTTCAATGGTAGAATGTCAGTTAAATGCCATAAGGGTAAATACCAGTCTTAGCAGTTTGAAATGCTTAACATCAGCTAGTTGCTCTAGTGCCAATATAAGAAGTTCTTCAATGAGCTTTAGCTCGAATACCAACATCAGCTCTCTTGCGGACCCTGCTTGCAAATAGAGAGAAAACTTATTAGTTAGAGCTAGCAGCAGAGGCTAGAGCAGCATATGATCCATCAGTGGCAGAGCCAGATGGAATAGTTCCTATAGGTTACCCTGAACTCGTAGTTTCAGCAACAGTAGATTCCGCATTTAGAGCTACAAAGGCATGGGTAAAGCTATAGCACTTTACTCAGATTACAGAGGTTCTTCTATTACATGTTTGCGTGTGTGCTGAAGAATGAGACCTATCTCGAGCGAAGTCCAGGTGTGCTGACGAGGTGAATATCTGGGATCGAACTATCCTATGATCTTTGGCTGTGTCTCGCCAGTTCTCTTATTCGAGTGAAGTAAAGGATGTTATCGAATCGAATTCCTACTCCAAGCTTTGTCATCCCCAGAATTCCCTGAAAAGCGTTTTAAGTTGCCTTAGATATTCAATTTCTGAGCATAGCTTTGATTCGTTTGCTGCGCCAGGGATGGAAATAAAGTGATACTTTCAATTCTGAGATACTTCTACCTGTGTGCTGGACTGTTAATATATCTGATTTATCTGGATGCCAAGGAAAAGTACCCGCCTGTGCTGGAAGAAGGGCATAGAGTGTCACCTTGACGTGGTCATCCGAGCCGCCCAATGAATTTTCTTTTGACTTGCTCCCTCAAGCTTCTTTTAAAGCTGCTTTACTCCAGTACACAACTGCTTTCTCTCGGTACTCCGAGTGACGATCAACCTTAGCCTTAGTTGGATAGGTGCTTTAGCAACTCGACTAGAAGGAGAGGCATACCGCTCAGTCCTATCTTCTTCAATCTACTGGATTACCGGTCAATCAATTCTCTGGTTTTTTCGAGGTGCTTTAGCAACAGTCGCATCTGTTCGAGAGATACAATAAGTCCTCCAATCTTCTACGGAGACTCAACAATATATGCGCACTACCACGAACTAATCATGGAACACGAACCAATCATAGAAGCGGTAAGTCACCCGCCCCAGAATTGATAAGTATCCACCTGCCCTAACGCAGCAACCCCTAGAGGGCAACTCACATTAGCAGCACGAGCCTGAGATCCCGCTTTCAAGGAAGCCTGACACGAGATAATGCCAATCTTAGCCGCTACCAAGTCACATAAATGGAAGTGAACCTTCTTATCCTGGGAGGGAATGTTGAGCCGATCTTTCTTATAAGTTAGAAGCGGGCAAAGGTGAGTAGTGGGACCTGAGAGTTTCCCTTTTCTTCTTTCGCATGGTGTGCTGCGTACAATCAATGTTCCTCTTTCTTCTGGTGGAATCCAAGTGCCTGGAGAACGCAGATATTGCCACTCCACCCTATCATAGCCTTTGCTTTAGGCGTCTTCACTGCCATATAATCTCGGAAGTCCTTGTATTCTCGTAGATGCCGGAACCAGATCAGGAATAGGTAGACGTATGACTAGACTAAGCCCCTCTCCTCTAAAGACTACCCTCGCGGAATCTATTGGGTCTCACAGGTAGATGAGAGGTTGAGAAGTACTGAACTCAACTGAGTACGCCGAAGAAGACTGCTCGGAGAGGACTAGGCGCTTGGGCACTAGAGTTACTGCTGCTTTAGCAGTGTGCTAAGGAAGCCACCAGGCATCTATCATTCACCCAACCCTTTGATCTTTTGTTTTTCAAGCCTTGCCCATTCTTTCTCTTTTGCTGCTTCTAACAACGCTTCTAGCTGGGCTGTAGCTATTCCCATGAGGACCTTTACCAGCCAACTTCATTTACATCTCTGGACAAGGGCAGAGCCTCCCACATCTGGTAATGTAGCTTCCCTGGTATCGGTACAAAGCAAAGAGTGTCTACTTACAGATTACAGATTAGATTGAGGAACTGGTAAGACAGATAAGTCAGATAAGTCAGACAGCCAGACATACCAGAGATAAAGTATAAAGTATCCGATTTAGGGGTTGGCTAGTCCTGGTTTGGAGGGATTCCAAGGATAAGGATGAAGACTCATAACGGGAAGCCTAAGGAGCTTACTTCCCAACTCCATCGATTCAGTAGCCGCCCTAGTAGCATAAAATGCAATTGCTTCTACTCCCGCTTATCTATGTACTGGTTCATTGATCGAACCAAGGCAGTTGGTCAATCAAAGCAATCATCAGCTAGGTCTAGGGCATGGAAAGCCTTATAAATAAGACTGGCCTCGTAAGTCAATAGAGATAACTCTGTGCTGGAGAGGTTAACTGTTCGGAGAGGTGGATGAGTTTCTGATGTAGCAACCTCCTGCCAATCTTATCTTTGTGCCGATATTGGATTTTGTCGATTTCTCAACTTATTCCGGTAACCATTAAATCGTCCCTTTCCGTCAAAGGCTAATCAGCTAGTCTCAATCGACTCATTTTCAGTTTAGTGTGCTACTCCTCTTCTTTGAGAAAGGTCTAGCTTGCTTCTAGCAACGCGCCTTTTCTTTGCTGCTTCTTTCCATCTTCCAACTGAGATAGATGAAGTAGTGTGGGACGAGATCTCTGTATTTATTGGTGCGCTGGGACGAAGCCGATTGACTCCTTTATCCGATTGATCTATGATTTTGCATTCATGGACGGAGATTCGATCTTTCCCTTGGGGTGGCATAGCCAAGGACGAGAAAGGCTTATGGTGGATACCAAGGTGAAGAGCTTCTAACGACTTCGATGTGCTGGAAGCAATGTTAACCTAACTGCTGTTGAATCCATGGGACAACCTGGCAAACATTACTAGATAGCTATACGATTGGGCGAACTCTTCATTACTCGAATTACCATTCCCAATTTCTTCATTCTTTTATTGAGCTCTTTCGTCACCTCCTTTCATAATGGTATGCAGAGGTCTGTAAGCCGAGCAATTGGAGAAGGGGCTGATGATCATATCTCATAGTTTTGTCAACTTGATTTCTCAATTTCTTCCATTTCTGGTAACAAATCCCCTTCTTCTGCTTTTGTTCTTTCGGATGAAGTACCCGAAGCCTTTTCCTACTTCTTGGATTTATGCTTTCATCTTTTTGCATTTCTTTTGTTTATCCTTTTACGTGTGAGGGTTACTTCGACAGGAGATAGAAGTTGGATGAACCAAGGAAAGTGAGACTGATCTTTCTATCCCGGGCGGCTATCCTCTACTTATAGATTAGATAGAATTAGTCGAGACCAGCCGATCAACTTGTTTGGGTGACAGAACTTCCCTTGCCTTATAATTATAATATAATAGGGCTTCATAACTTGATGGGCAGCTAGGAGTAGTGACAGGTGATCGATCTTCTACTATTTCTCGAACATGCTTATGAAAAGGCGGACCAATGAGAGGTGGACCAACCCAAGCATGAGCAGTACAACTTATCATATTCCAAGATTGGCATCTTTCTGTAATCCCTGAAGATTGGTTTATTTATCTTTTATCAGGGCTAAAGCACCTCGGTCACTCTTCCCCAAACCCCAGTTTTAACGGTAAGCCCAAGAATGGGAATTCTACGCCACGCACTTTTCGGAGATACCTTGAGTCATCATACTCTGCTAGCGAAGCCAACCTTAGCTCACTGAGCAGCTCTGCCTGAGTAATCTTTGTAAGGGCCTTCCTGGCCCCATATATCGATTTATTCAAGAGAATGCCTTTTTGGCTGTAAATGCTTTCTTTCCCCCAGCAGTGATGAACTAACTACCCAAACATTTCAATCATCAATCTTGGATCCCGGATATCAGAGTGAAGCGGAGGATAAAACAACACAACAAAAGCAGGGTGTGATGAAGGTCAGTAAGGTACAAAAAGCTTATGGATGGCGAACAGGCTCAGCCAAGCTACTAGTCTCACTGTGACCTTTAGCATAGTTACTCTAAGCTGGAGACAAAGCCCCTTTAAAGGCTATCTTGCCTCTCCTTTTTACCTCCTCGAAGTTCCCTCTGAAAAGTAATATCGTACCTTGGAAGCACACCCGTTGACCTTTCAATGCACAGAAGACTTTCTTACACGAAAGAGTGGCTTGCTTCGTTAGAGCTTGACTGTCTAGTCTTAAAGTAAAAAATCCCTCGCATCACCATGCCTCTGAGAAGTACCGATGCTTTCCTAGCGAAGCAAATGAAAGAGTGTGCTACGGTAGGATGGCGCTAATGCCAGGCGATCAGGAAAGTGGAACTTAGAAAGAGCTTCGAAATAGATATTATAGTAGCGTTTCCCCCTCCGAAGAATTGTAATGGTTCGTCCTTCGACAGGATCATCTCCAAGTAGTACTACTCAGTCTTTTCCTTGACCTTGTGCTGGCCGCTTTTTGTACAGCATGAAAATTGTTGCGCTAAGGGTATGCTCCAGTTATGTCCCTAGATCCCGCTTCCAATGAACCAGAGTTGCATTAAGCTGCTTTCAAGTAAAAGGAGAGGATCTCAACAGGACAATAGCTTGGTTTGTGCTACAGACCATAGATGCAGCACACAGCTAAAAAGATAAGAAGAGCAGCTTCAAAGCAGAGATTAGAACCTGAGCTAAGGGCTCGGCATTACCACCTTTCTCAAATCGGGAATCTATGAGAAATGCAATTGAATCTAGAGGATCTGGCCTTTGACTTTCTTTCTGTGTGCGATAAGTAGTCAACGGCAAATGACTAGGAAAAAGAGAAATCGGAGATGGATCCCACGGATGATTGATCAAGAAGTTGCTGCGCTAGGGCTATGCCATTAATACAATACCCAGAGTGTGCTTTTGAGGAAATCACCACAGATGTATCAGCTACTCAGGGTTGCTTCGATAGGGATGTGTTCACACAAATCATATAATGTGGCTAACAGTTAAGGAAGCTGCTCATGAAAAGCAAAGGTGCTTCACTAGGAGTGTGCTAAAGCCTAGCAAAAAGAATGTCAAAAAGCAAAGCAGCAGTGGCAAAGGGCCGTTCCTAATCAACTGGATAGCAGCATCAGCAGAAAGGGAGAAAGGGCAATGGGACCAACCAATACGGATGAAAGAAGTAAGCAGAAGCTAATCAACCCACTTTGGTGTGGGCATCCAGCTACCTATCTCTACTCCGCAGGCCTATCACGAAGAGCTTCGAACATATGTTGCTGGTGCTCGCCCAAGGATCTCCCTATTTATAGGTTTGGCCGGGGATTGATCTACTTGCGAAAGAGCCCCTGAGGGTGGAATGTAAGTGGCACTTTCTTTGACAGATAAAAGACGAGTTAGTAATGGGAGGAGTGGGCAGCAGCCTTTTGAAGTAGACTCCACCTAGAGGCGATGAGCAGCCTATGGATAAAGGAGAAACCAAAATGAGATAGATTCACCGCGACGCCTCTGGCATTTCATCCTTGGGATTCCTCTCAAGCAGAGAAAAGTGATCCTGGAAGGCCCACGGGTAAGCAAAGATTCTAATTCGAGATTGGCAGAGAAACGGCCCGTGCGAGCACGAACCAAAGGAAGGTGCCAAGCCGAAGTGTACAAATCTCATAGGTCTATATCTGCTCAGTCTCTGTTAGCAGCTTCAGTAGGATTCTGGTCTTTTCTTTCTTTCCTGCGAGTGTTGAAGTGGGGAAGTCCGGATCAATCCGTCGAAAGAGACGCCATCTCTCAGTCTAAATGGAAGTAGACCAAGTAGTTTCATAGGAAGAAATGTGAAAGTAGGGGCTGCGCCCAGACCCATGGGAGGTGAGGTGAGATAGTCAATGAATGGGGTGGTAGATTCTGGCGCAGTGTCAATTGAGAAAGCGATTGTGACTCTGACCTTCTTATCGGCTGCTGGTCTTGAAGTCTCGCTAACTACTTGGATACCTTATCTCATTCCTCGGAACGAAAAAGCGAGAGTACATTCTCCTTTTTAGTGCATTTCAGCTGCGTCAGCAGTTTCTTCTTTCTTATTCCCTTTCCTGTGTTCATTTTCAAGTGGTGGATAGGATGAACTTACTGGCCGTTGGTCCTTCTCTTCTCTTTCTTATTAGTAATCTTGTTCAAGTGAGAGGGACTGACATCTTCTTTTCATTTCTTTCATATCTCCCTTGATTCTGTTTCAGTTTGAAGTAATAGGGAGGCTTGCAGACCTTACAATTGTCTTTGTTAAATACTTATGACCGACTGACTTGAATCTGCTTGCCATTGGTCCTTATCTTATCTTTAAGATAATGGTAAGAGTGGTAATGTAGGGCTAGGGGTATAGAATGGAGAGCCTTTGTAGGCCGATAGGTTGATTGAGTCAGTACACTTGACGTATGCTTCTAGAAAGAAAAAGAATGAGATTCAGCTCTGATCACCACCACCGGATGCATTTTTCTTGATCTTCTCGGACTCCAGTAAAGTTTATGCGTTGGGCCTAGAAAGCGGTAAACGTCAGCAATGAGTGCTTCGATTGTATTAAATTCTTCTTCTCGATTGGGGAAAGTCCGTTACATGCTAAGACGCACCAGATCTATGATCTCTATTTTCTACAGAATCGTCTAGCGAGAAAACTCTTTCACTAATCTTTCTTCTTGGCACTTTCGGTCTTCTGCAGAATAGTAGCATTGCATCGTCAATTCACAATTGATGTGGAGAGCTTGTTCAAAGAACTCGAGTCAACACGCCACTCTGCACCTTGTGTGAGCTAGACGAAGAAAGCACAAAGTACTTACCCTACATATGCAGGAAAGAAAGTGAACTATGGATACCGTAGCTACTCGGGGCACTTGGCGTCATTCTCACCCCTAATGCTTCTTTCTATTCGGATTCTATTTGAAGGTTTTTCTCCGGATTCTATTTTTTTTATAAAATGAAAAAAGGGGGGCTTTGTTCCCTCGTACTAATAGCTGAACAGTTGTAGAATTAATGTGGTCAGCATAACACAAGTACTCTTCGCCCGTTGTGGAATCATGCAAAAAAGAGACGAAAAAAGACGGGTTTTGTCAACTTTTTGACACTGTTTAGACATCTAACAGCCAGAAAGATAAAGCAGCTTTGATAACTAAGAAAGCAGTCTATGGGATCCTTTTTAGCAAGAATAGCAATTGGATTGGGATGGATGGCATGTCTCATTAGCCGGCACTGGCTTTCGATTCGGGGAAAAACTAGACTAATCCGTGTAGGAGAAGTTTAAGTGGAAGCAGTGGAGGCAGAAGGTCGAAAATCCCCACCACTCTCCCTGAAAGTAGCTAATTCAAAGCAGAACGAGAACAGATGGCTTGCACGCTCTACCTTTTCATCTCTTGCAACATCTCATCTGCAACTATCACTTATCGATTTCTTGCACCTCTATCTTATGTTGGGTACAGAAAGGGATCAAGAATAGGGTGGATTCACCAAAGGGTATTGACACCCCAGGGCAAATCACACCTCGACCTGCCTTGGGCAAAAAAGTCTCCGTGCGGATCACCTAGGGGCAACTCGTACCGGCTTCTAACAAGTCGAAGAAGCACTCTTTCCTTCAGTCAACCCATCTCCTTCGGTTTAGTGGAAAGAAAACTCTCCTAGCTGAGTTGATGAGGAGCTTCAATCTTGTCTATTTCCTTGAATGGTCGGGTTGGAAATTCTTTTATGTGCCAACGCAGGCCTATCACCTAATCTCCACTGCGAAATCCTTTGTTGGTTTGTTGGAAGGCTTGCTGATTTACACCTCTCTCCGCCGCTTCTTAACAGTTGACTCTGCGAGATTAGCACTTTCTTAGTTACTAACAGATATATCTTTTCCGCGCGAGCTAGTTCAACAGTTCATTCTTGTAAGCCCCCTTGTCAGCCACACTAAGACTTCGGGTCATCATTACTTCTGTTGAAGGAATAAGCCCGGCTATTTCAGCTCTGGGAGGAAGGACTACTTTTTTTCACCGCGAATTGCCTTTGATGCAAAACCATATACCGATCCTGTTAAGTCTTGAATTGACTTCTGATGTCCTGGCTGCCCCTTAAGCCTGGAAGAAGAGTGACTCGGGAAGAAATCTCCTGCTGGAGAGGTATATCCGGCCCTTCTACGAAGCCTCAACTGCAACTGAGACTGATAATAGGAGCAGTATTTTGAAATTGAATTGCTGGTGCCGGTTGGTTAAAGGCATGGGACTGCTTTCAATTGGACAGCTAACTAACAATCGATTCCCCATAAACAAATAGTTATGAAACATTGGATTGGATGCCTTTTAAACAAGGAAAGTAAAGACAGCTAAGGTAAGGATTCCCCACATTGAAAGATATCTATTTCTTTCTTCTGTTCCCTTTGTCTAATAAGATGGGACTGCAGGAAAGTAAGTGGAAAGTAAGAACACAGTTGTTAGCTTATAGCGGGGAAGAAAGAACTAGCTCGACTGAAAGGAGAGGAAGAGTTTGACATCAACAGGAATTCCCTCTTCGGAGGTGAAAGTCGGGTCATAATTCACTTACTATAAGGAATTTTGACTAAAGGCTATCGTCCTTCTGTACTGTATGAATCAGGTGAAAACTCTATCATGGCTTCATGGATCTCCATTGCTTATTATTATGCTTTGTCTCGACGAGGAAACAAAAGCAAATCAAATGATGGAACTAGAAAAGTGATCCTGGAAGATTAGAGTAGCCTACCTATCCTATTAGTATAAACTAAATATGGAGAAGTGTGAAGTCAAAGCGAAAACTAAAAGAAAGTAGTTCGTCCACGAGAAATGCAAACGAATCTTGGAAGAACCGGCACTTCAGCAAGTGCTCAAGCCCTCACTCCCTTGGCAGTGCCCCATGCTAGTAATGAACCTGTTCATAGATGAAATATGCTCAAAGCGATTTCCGGTATCGAAGGCTTCCCAGCCGCTACTAAGATGCGTTTTGCAGGACGAATTAAAATTATAGGACTCGGTGAAGACCAACCCGATAGGGCCAAATCTATCTTATTCTTTATAGGAAAGTCCGCTCAGTGGTCGCATGAAAGCGGATAACCAAGGTAGGGTAGGAAGACTTGGGTTGTTGACCAAGTCAATGTACACTTTCCTTAGTGGATGAAGAGATAACTCTTTCTACCCGTCAGAGATTTCTTCTCTTACGAGATTTTCTTTCATAGAATAACTCTTTCACTCGGCAAGTTCCGTTGGACCTCTCCTCTCCTTTGCTGTTCGAGTAAACAAGAAATGCTCGAGTTACTAAATACCTAACCCCTCTCTGATAAGGTAATAAACGAAAGAATCTCAAATTTATGAAAAATCTGGTTCGATGGCTGTTCTCCACAAACCACAAGGATATAGGGACTCTCTATTTCATTTTCGGTGCCATTGCTGGAGTGATGGGCACATGCTTCTCAGTACTGATTCGTATGGAATTAGCACGACCCGGCGATCAAATTCTTGGTGGGAATCATCAACTTTATAATGTTTTAATAACAGCTCATGCTTTTTTAATGATCTTTTTTATGGTTATGCCGGCGATGATAGGTGGATTTGGTAATTGGTTTGTTCCGATTCTGATAGGTGCACCTGACATGGCATTTCCACGATTAAATAATATTTCATTCTGGTTGTTGCCACCAAGTCTCTTGCTCCTATTAAGCTCAGCCTTAGTAGAAGTAGGTAGCGGCACTGGGTGGACGGTCTATCCGCCCTTAAGTGGTATTACCAGTCATTCTGGAGGAGCAGTTGATTTAGCAATTTTTAGTCTTCATCTATCTGGTGTTTCATCCATTTTAGGTTCTATCAATTTTATAACAACTATCTTCAACATGCGTGGACCTGGAATGACTATGCATAGATTACCCCTATTTGTGTGGTCCGTTCTAGTGACAGCATTCCTACTTTTATTATCACTCCCGGTACTGGCAGGGGCAATTACCATGTTATTAACCGATCGAAACTTTAATACAACCTTTTTTGATCCCGCTGGAGGGGGAGACCCAATTTTATACCAGCATCTCTTTTGGTTCTTCGGTCATCCAGAGGTGTATATTCTCATTCTGCCTGGATTCGGTATCATAAGTCATATCGTTTCGACTTTTTCGGGAAAACCGGTCTTCGGGTATCTAGGCATGGTTTATGCCATGATCAGTATTGGTGTCTTAGGATTTCTTGTTTGGGCTCATCATATGTTTACTGTGGGCTTAGACGTAGATACCCGTGCCTACTTCACCGCAGCTACCATGATCATAGCTGTCCCCACTGGAATCAAAATCTTTAGTTGGATCGCTACCATGTGGGGGGGTTCGATACAATACAAAACACCCATGTTATTTGCTGTAGGATTCATCTTTTTGTTCACCATAGGAGGACTCACTGGAATAGTCCTGGCAAATTCAGGGCTAGACATTGCTCTACATGATACTTATTATGTGGTTGCACATTTCCATTATGTACTTTCTATGGGAGCCGTTTTTGCTTTATTTGCAGGATTTTACTATTGGGTGGGTAAAATCTTTGGTCGGACATACCCTGAAACTTTAGGTCAAATCCATTTTTGGATCACTTTTTTCGGGGTTAATTTGACCTTCTTTCCTATGCATTTCTTAGGGCTTTCAGGTATGCCACGTCGTATTCCAGATTATCCGGATGCTTACGCTGGATGGAATGCCCTTTCCAGTTTTGGCTCTTATATATCCGTAGTTGGGATTTGTTGTTTCTTCGTGGTCGTAACAATCACTTTAAGCAGTGGAAATAACAAAAGATGTGCTCCGAGTCCTTGGGCTCTTGAACTGAATTCAACTACACTGGAATGGATGGTACAAAGTCCTCCTGCTTTTCATACTTTTGGAGAACTTCCAGCTATCAAGGAGACGAAAAGCTATGTGAAGTAAAAGAAGAAAAGGTCGCCGACTGCTACTAAGAACCTAACAGAACTTTGCGAAATTTCTGCATGGTTATCTTAAGGAGACTATTTTCATGGAGCTTTAGCAACTCTTTCTTTCCTTCGCAAGCAGTAGCTTGTAACACTAGGGGGCCCTAAACTTGAAACAAATGGGTCTTGTTTATATCCTAGTTTTCCTTTTCCACTGCATCGGTACCTGTGACCTCAAACCTTACTGGAAGAACTCTATGACTCGCATACGCTTTCCCACTGTAATGGAAAGGAATGCCTACCGCTCAACTCCGTTTCATGCTTGAGGAAAGAAAGATGATAGAAAAGGTTCAATATTAGCGAATTGCCTCTGACTACTCTTCCAAGGCTGGTAGAGCTATCGGATTCCCATTCACTTAGTCAACTTCTTTGATCACCCCTTCTGTGAGCTACATAATCGATTCTCTTTCTGAATGGAAAAGAGATTGGAATCGGTTTCGTTTAGCTTTCATTGTTGAGTGAAAAGGAAAGCATACAATCTTCATGGTGAAGGACCTCTACTGCCTCTACTAGTCCTTATGTATTAAGCACGCCCTTCCTTCTTGCTATGCTATGAAGAATCCCCAGCCGTCTTTGCTTTGGTCTGCGAATGCTACCTCTTCTACTGCCTTCTCAACGGGTAATGAACCAAAGGCAGTGTCTGAACAATCCGAGATTGCCTTCTCCTTTTTCACTACCCCTTTTCAGGCACTTGGTTTAGTAGGTGCCAACTTCATTTTCTACGAGTAAGCTTCCTAATCCTCATTCCTCAAAAGAAGGTCCTTTCTCCCGGTACTCGTTCTTCAAGCTATCCCTAGCATCCAAGCCTCTTTCTTTCTTTCCGAGTTGGTCTCCCAATCCAACGAGGAATCTCTCAATCCCTCGCTATCTTTTCGTTCCGAGTCGGCAAGAGCAATCAGAGTTTAGGAAAGCATTCCCATAGGATAGGAGGATTGGTTAGCTCATTAGACCTTTTGATTCTTTTATTATCTTTCTAGTGACTTTGAAAGAAGGGATTTTGTCTAGCTTAGAGTAAGCCGGGAACCAAAAAAGGATTTGAATCCGGAACGCTAAAGCCCTGAAGTTGAAAAAGGGAATGTAAATGCCAACATTGCATTCCAATTCCAAGTCGGTCGTCCCTACAAGACGAAATCATTTCTGCTTTGTTACGATTGATAAAAAGAGGAGCTCCTCAAGGCATTCAAAAGAAGACTCTTCTGGAGAAGTCTCATTAACTAGTTAGTTGATGAGGATTTGAAAGGTCAGAAAAAATCCTTTCACCAAGAGTCCTTCTTATCCCCTTCACGACCTGCAGATCCTCTAAAACATTCATCATATGATTATAGGAGCGTCATACCTGACTTCGGGGGTCGGAGTCGAAGTCAAGATCGTACCAGTCCGAACAACCCTTGGGTTTTGATATAATTAGAATCTAGTCCGCAGGTAGGCTTGTGCTCGGCTTATGATTTTGACTAGCAACCGCTATTAAAAGAATCTGCTCCGCCGTGTAGTCCAATCGGGATCTTTGACTCTTGGCTTATATATTCAAAGAAAATCCCAACCCTTCCATCGCATTGAGCCCCTGGGAGGACCTTCATTTTTACACATTCAAAGAAAAGCCGCCCCCGAATCGAAGGACACCTTAAAGTACACGACAGTCTGGCTCTTTTTTCTTTCGCCTCGTCTTGATCAAAAGTAACGAATAAGAGTTCCACATTCTTACTTAAAGTCTATTTAGAGTTCGCGGAAAAGAGGCACTCGGGGATATTCACTGCCTGTCATCTTGTGTGGTATAGCCAAATTCCCTCTGTCTTCGAATTTTGAAGAGAGCCGTTTCCTTGATATAACCCGAATTAGCTTGCTTTTTGCCGACCTTCAATGCCTTCGATTAGAACTTTCGGGGAATCGAAAGTGTGGCGTAGGTCAAATGTTGCTTAACATCCTACGAACCTTCCTTCTCCACAGAGTCTACAATGATGAAGTGATCGGAAAGTTTCCTGCTAGAATGACTGGGGCAGGGTTTACTGTATGTTCCACCTGGGCTTTTCAGGACAAATGGTAATGAATCAACTCTTGGCAATCCGCTTCTGTCAAAGTAAGCGGTGTGGGAAGACTAGCAATTGATTCAGTATTCGGTGGTACAGCTCTCGTAGCCGGTCTTGAATAACCAGTGTAGGCAATAACCGGTGTTTCTGTTCTTGTTATCGGAAGAAAAGTCTTAGTTGAATAACCGTTGTTGTTGCGTCTTAGAGTGTTTGCAAGGTAACTAGAAATATCTTAGCATAAGAGAAGACAGATCGGATCGTAGTCGGGCTCTAAATCAAAGTCGGGGAGACTTCGTAACTTTCTTCTTTAAAGTCAAAGCGGAAAACTTATAAATCCGTTCATCCCTAAGTTCCGTCGCTACCTGGAGAGCTAACAGCAGCTGATGAAATGGAAAGTGCCAGGCTAAAGGCAAAGAGCATATTCCTGCGAACCTTCGCGGAGATTAGCCACAGTTGAACAGCTTCTTCAACAAGAAAGAAGAGAGAGCTCCCGTGAAAGCCTAAGCCTAGAGAGGAAGAAGCGAAGAGGTGAGGTTTGGATTTGGATTGGTCTCTTAGGTTGTTCCTTCGGTCCTCTTCCTCTTTCTCGAATCAACCGTAGAGCTAGGATTGGAAAGAGGGGGAATTAGGCTGCTGGTAGGTGGGAGAATAGGCTTTTGCTCTTTTAGATTGAAAAGGAACCGACACGTAGTAGTCCGGTCCGTAAATTCCAGCCTTTAAGCCGCTGAAAGGCTCTTCAAGACCACATACGCTGGGGAAAATAATCAACATCATAGGCAAGATTGAAATGCAATCCATTCCACTTCAGTATCCTGACCTGAAGGTGATCACCGGAACGATGACACTGAGCGAGAAAACCCTTCCTTAGGGAAACCTAGCTTTCTCTAACAAACTTATTTCATAACTTTGATAGAGGAATCATTCGAAAGTTCGGATGGATGGAGCCTTAGCCTTTCACTAATAGACAGAAGTGACATAGTTGCTCTACGAAGAGCAGGCAATATTCTTTTCGGACTAAGCCCACTAGTTAAGATATGCACAGCTGCTAAAGCAACTGCCAATTCCCAGAAGAAAGAAGCCTAACCTATTATAGAGGCCCTCCACTCTGCTAGCTGTGCCCACTAGATTAATAAAGTAAAGTAAAGTAGAGTTCCGCCTGTCTTTTCTTTTGATGTAGGCTTCCACAGGTTCCACTCTCATCCTTTATTCTCCTGATACTGATAGTCTTCCTTGCCCTTCTTTCTGTGAGTGTAGCGTGGAAGTCTTTGATATTGTGGTCCCCATCCTTTTCTGTATCCGTTCAACTCATCCAATTTGATAATATACTCTTCTGCTCTGCGAGCCTTTCATTGAACTGGAAAAAGGATAGCTGGGATTGAATGGCGTCTAGTTCTTCTATGGCCTTTCTTATTCTTTTATCGACCTTAAACTTTTGAATTCAAGGCTTTTAGCGCAGCTTTGACAAATCGAAGCTTCTGGGCGGGTTCCCTTAAAAGGTTGCCAGGGAAATATTTTGAGGAGGTTTTCTTGCTGGGGTTTCGGCCGGGTTTACCTACTATTGGATTTGAACCAATGACTCTCGCCGTATGAAAGCGATACTCTAACCGCTGAGTCAAGTAGGTCAAGCTGAGTCAAGTCAGAGAAAATAGACCCCTAAAGGAGGACCTATTGAATAAGTCTCCAATCAATCGTAGGCGGGTGAGCGACTTCTTTTCTTTCTTTTTTGAGCTCTCACCTTTAGCCGATCTTATTCAATGGATTGTGACTTTCTCAGCTTTAGTTTTCTATCGAATTTCCATTTGGGCTCATTGGACTCTTCTATCTAAGCTTGAGCCCGAAGCGAGTGAAACTCGTCCTTCATTTCATACCTCAGTCCGGTGCCTATGAAAAAACCCATGACCCTTCGATTGAAAGAAAGATCTCCGCTCTCCTTCTTTCGAAGTTGTAAACTGGTCGAGTCAGCTTCGTTGCTATTAGTAGTCTCAAAGTCAATAAGGTATTCAATATCGACGAAATTCGATTAGGAATCTTTTGGGAAAAAGGCCCTTTCTATCTAGAGGTTGTCAATTTACGAATTAGTGATCCAACTGGGCATCTTACATATGAATTCGTGCTCCAAGTATGGTAGTAACCCTGTCTCCATAAAATAAAGGAAGAAGAAGCCAAGACTAAGAGCTTGCTGTCAGCTTCTAGTCTCTATTCCTATCCGAGTCCCTTTTTCAGGGATAACCTACCTCTTCCGTGGTACCCACCTCCAAACAACTCCTAATTCCCCTAAGTCAATCTGTCAATCTCGAGACAATTCTCGCCTAACTCAGTGTACTTTTTAGCCGGGAATTCGCCCGAGAGCACCTTCTACTGCATCCAGTACTGGATAGGATGACACCCAACATACCAGAAACGGATGATCTGATTCCATTCAATTGGCTTAGATTCAATAGCAGTTGATTTTGGGCAGGAATCTGCAGGTACTTTTTCTAAGTAAGAGATTTTTCATTTTTTGCAAACAAGTCTTTAGAATACCTTTTCCTTTGTACAGCTTTCCTTGCTCGAATATGAGGAAAGGAGAGATTGAAGTAGCTAAAGCTAAGGCTTTCTGCTATTCAACCTTGTAAGCAATGTAGAGTTCGTAAGGACTAGTAAGAAAGGAATGCCATTGATTCCGTTGGAGGACTGCGTTTTGCGCCCTTTCTTTATCTATTTTATCACTTTCATTCTGGAGGACATTTTCATTTCCATCCACCAGCTCTATCGCTTTAGATATTATCTACTATAAGAGTTGGAAAGCCTTGGCTAAGAAGAATTGAAGTTTTGCACATATCCGCGGGTTCTTCAATTTGCTTTCTCCCTCATAGAGGAAATAGGTATACTATATTCATCCGCTTATTGGGACTCCTTCGTTTGACCTATGCATTCTGTTATCATTTCCAGTTGGACAACCCATGTTTACAATTTGAGGAAGAAACGAACTCTTTCCATTTCATTTTTTTTTAGGAAAGCAAGTCCCTTCACTTCTTTAGGGGCTTGGAGCAGATGAAGCCTTCTTCGGTCCGCTTTGGCTCCTGATCTTGAGCTCGCTGGCCTCAGACCTGGCTTCTTCTTATGATGTAGTTGTAGAGGAACCAGCCACTACACTAGAGATTTGAACATAAATGGACTTTCCCTGGGATTTATTTACTAAAAGTTCTTTGAGTCAGTGGATGTTACAACGCATCAATCAGATTCTGACCTGAAAAGAAATGTGATCCTCGAAGCAATGAAAGAGCATCAGTCCCATCGCCGACTTTGATTTGCCGCTCCACCCCTTAATCCCGTTCTTTGATTCAGATTTGGAAAGGGGAATTGCAACTGAAAGATTCGCTCATGCATTTCCTTCAGGCAGGAATAGTTAGTCAATGCCACACAACTCTTTGAATTTGCTGCAAGGACAGGGGCAAGGGAGTCGAAGAAAGCAAATAAAATAGGTTCTCTATCGCAACTCTGCTCTTTACTTTAGATAAAGAGGATTCTGCGCGGAAAGACAGATCAGCTTCTCAACGTTCTCTTCCAGCTATCAAGGAGACGAAAAGCTATGTGAAGTAAAATCAACGTTCAAAGTCATGTGTGATTAGGGAATGAATGTAGAGTGAGAAAGTTTCGCTAAGGCGCCGTCTAACTTGAGCTCTCTCCCTATGTATGGTCGATATCTTCCCTCTGAAAATGCTGTTCGGGCGTCAAGTGGGAATTCTTTCAAGTCAAGTTCACTTACCGCTTCCACTCTCTCTTCTCTCTTCTGTCGATGCAGCTCACTCCGGGGCAAGTCAACGGATAGATGGCCTGCTTTCTCACTTTCATTTGGCTTATTCGATACTGCTGAAAGGAACGAACCGAACCTGACCTGCACCTTATTTTCCTAAGCAAACTCCCATTGGCTGGCGAGTGATTTTTATACCATTTAGCTCGCTTGGCCTCCAAAAAAGGGAATTGGAAAGAAATCTCTTATCTCCCTAGTTCTACCTTTCTTATCATTTGCAGAGAGCTAGCTTATTAGCAAAGAAAAGTCACGGGAGATAGAACAATGATTGAAATGATCAGCCAAAGAGAGACCTCCTGAGCTGTTGCAAGTCCAAATACATATCCAATAGCTTCTTCAGAGAGAGTACAAAAAATCCAGGACTTTCAGAGTTGATCGGTGCCAGGCATCATAGTCTGGGAATCTCCTCTTCTGCATGGCTAAAGGTGAGGTTGCTGTATTTGGTCCACCAGAATTTACTGGCCGATTTAAGCCTAGTGGAAAGGGAGGGATATATAAATAATCCAATGGTTCCTTCTCTTAGCGTCAGTGAACCAAGTTCAGTGATCTAATCGGCCA